CATAATTCACATGGATATAGTAAGTCTCGCTTGGGCTGCGTTAATGGTAGTCTTTACATTTTCCCTTTCACTCGTAGTATGGGGAAGAAGTGGGCTCTAGAAATACTACTAATTGAGTTGAGGAATCAAACTCTATTAATTGTTTTATAGATCGTTCTGCAAATCCCTTTTTACTTTTTAATTCAAATTAAAATATCTTCATTTCGAAATTCCAGTGGATTCTAATTCTAGTGGAATAAGGTATTATATGAATAATACTCTTCCAATCAAACAAATATTTCAATGATTCCCATCTTTGTATTTCGAAAGGAAAAGGGATACAGATGATACGAAATTTATTTCAACCTAATTCTTCCTAAATTTTCTATTCTATTTCAACAAATGGGCTCTTATCCGAATTATATATGGACAATATATATGGACAATGAAGAAGAACGGACCCCTTTTATTTTTTATTTATTTCCCTTTTTTCAATTATTTTTCAAGGAGGAAGTCGTTCTGTTAAGTGTATACGCACTTTCTATGATAAACAAAATAGATATAGATAGAGTGTTTGTCTAACAAAATACTATGCATAATAAGATCTTGTCTTGGGCGAGTCACGTATTGCGTATTGTATTTATCGCTTGTTTTATTATTTTCGAAATTTGATTTATGCTTTATCGACTCATTTCATATCATGGTTCAAGCGTTAAAAATCTGTGAGGTTTACTACTCCTTTTTGAAATCCGAAGAAGTTCCCATAGAACTCTTGTCAATGGCTCGATCAATTCCTTTTTCGGAATGCTAAGATTACATTATTTTATTAATATATGCCCATACCATTTTCCTTCATTGATTTGATTCTTGCGATGGATATTGGGATTCATATTGGAAATAATAAGAAATCTAGGAATTAGAACCATAACCATAAGAGTAAGAGTTCCCTTTCGATTATTTCAGATTGATCGGAATAGGTAAATGTAGCAAAGAAATAGAATTGGGTGCTATGGACATATATGAAGATAATATTGTAGATTGATCTATATTAAGCCTCTATATCTAATATATCTTTAGTTTATGTTTATTATAGAGTACAACTTTATACACTTACATAGTATGGTAGAAAGAAATATACGAATATTTCTTTCTACCATACTATTGGATCTCATAGAATACTGCCAACTCTAGTCCACTCATTTCATTTAAGACACTAAATTGGAATCCTTTTCATTTTTTTTTCTTCAATCATTGATAAGAACTCAGAAGTCAAGTTTCATTCAAATTAATTAATTATTTTGACTGACAGTTTTTACGTAAATGATAAGTAGAAAAGCAGTAGGAACTAGAATAAACAGTGCAGTAGCAATAAATGCGAGAATATTTACTTCCATAATCTCATCGTTTTTTTTACTTCGCAATAACTCGGGATTTAATCCCATAGAGATGATAAATCTTTCGCCTGTAAATTCAATGGATGAATTACCTCTCGATGCGATGATATTGAATCCTATTCAATATCATGAATAACAATATCTGAGCTATCAAATCAATTCATCGTCGAGAATTGAATAGTATAACATAGACAGATCTTTTATCCATACCGAATCTAAAATTGGATTCCCGATCCAATCAAGAATTCTTTTATTTATCATTCTTTCTTTTCTATTTCTTTTCTGTTCTTTCTTTTCTATAACTTACCCTACGTCTTCCTTGTACAATCATCTGATGAAGTATCATCAGACCACCTCCCCACTTCGATTAGTCATAAACTCAAAAAAACAATAGAAGTGAAATGGAAAAAGAAAAGAGAGAGATGAATTGATGTATTTATTGGATCCGTCGGGACTGACGGGGCTCGAACCCGCAGCTTCCGCCTTGACAGGGCGGTGCTCTGACCAATTGAACTACAATCCCAGGGAAATAAGGGATATAGCAGAAAATTTGATTCTTTTTTATTCCTCCGTATCAGGTATTTCTGAAGGACAAGGGGGTTATACCATCTCATGGTAGATTGGCGAATTATTGGGCCGAGCTGGATTTGAACCAGCGTAGACATATTGCCAACGAATTTACAGTCCGTCCCCATTAACCGCTCGGGCATCGACCCAGGAAGAATCCATTTTAGGCTTATTGGTAATCCATGATCAACTTCCTTTCGTAGTACCCTACCCCCAGGGGAAGTCGAATCCCCGCTGCCTCCTTGAAAGAGAGATGTCCTGAACCACTAGACGATGGGGGCATACTTGCCCGATCGCCCTCATACTATGATCATAGTATGAACAGTTTTTTGAAATTGTCAATATAATGGAATGATATGATTAGATCCGAGGGATCTTTCTGTTTTTCATGATTTCAGAGAATTTTTTGATTCGTCATTCATGAATCATTCATTCTAATCGCTATTCTCTATATAAATCTATTATAGTTATAGAAATCGATATTCTATTAAATACAAATAATACGACAGATAGCATTCGTCCGGGTAGTGATTTGTCCTTCAGAAAAGAGACAAGGGGGT